ATTTCGGCCAATTGAACTTTCTCGAACTGTTTCTTTTTCAGAACCAAAAAGATTTGTGCCAAAATAACAGACGCCAAAAAGAACAAAAGTCCTTGGACACGTAATGGATCTTGAAGTACTATTTCTGCGTCTCCCTGACCAAATCCACCCACATTAGGATTACTCGTTAAAGGTTGATCAAATTTGATAGATTCACCCTCTGAAACAAGAAGTTCTGGTCCTGGAGGGATAATATCAACCACTTGACGACTATCCGATGCATCTGTTATGGTTATCTCATACCCCCCTTTTTCTTTTCGTATGATTTTGCTTACTATACCTGCTGCTGTAGCATTATAAACTGTATTGTTACTCTTGCTCCCGTCGGGATAAATCTGACCTCTTCCCCTGTTCCCGCCTACGTATATAGGATATTTTAAGAAGCGAGCATCCCTCTTAGTAGCGGGGTCCGGGGAAAGAATAGGAAAGGTGATTTCACTATATTTCTTACCGGGGACAGGGCCCACCACAAGAATATTTTTTTTATTGGGGCGATAGCTCTGAAAAGACAAATTGCCTATCTTTTCTTTCATCTCGGTAGAAAGACGATCGGGAGGGGCTAATTCAAAACCCTCCGGTAAAATCAGAACAGCCCCCACATTCAAACCCCCTTTTTTACCATTAGAAAGAACTTGTTTCAGTTGCATATCATAAGGGATTCGAACAACTGCTTCAAATACAGTATCGGGAAGTACCGCTTGTGGTACCTCAATATCCACGGGCTTATTAGCTAAATGGCAATTGGCACATACAATACGGCCAGTTGCTTCTCGTGGATTTTCAAAACCCTGCTGCGCAAAAATGGGATATGCACTTGCAATGGATGTCCGAGTTATGATATATATCATGAGCGATACGGAAATAGATCGAGTAATCTGTTTCTTTATGCAAGAAAAAGTATTTCTAGTTTGCATGGTCCAATCATTGATTCCAAAATTTATACAATAAAATAAATGGGGTAGGTCGCTAGTATAGTTCCCTATCCACGATTCTGCTATTTACTGGAATAAAAAAATATAGGATGAAGCTATATATATATATAATAAGTAAGATTTTCAATGCTTTGTTTATCTACAACTACAAAGTAATAAACATTCAAATTGGATTAGATTCATATCAGTGCAATAGATCCTTTATCAGTCATTCATTGAATGATAAATAACTACAAGTGACGGAGATACACGATTTAAATAACGGAAAATCCAATATTTCAAAATTGTATCGAGAATGACTGGAAAGGTAGAAACAAGACCAGATAGAATTTGATCATTATAACCAAATCCAAAATCTTGATAGATAGAGCCAATCATTAATTCCCAACCATGTGGTGAATGGAATCCGATACATAAATCAGTTAATAAAAGAATGGAAAAGACTTTGACTGTGTCGCTTAGGTTATATAGGAATTCCCGAGACCAAGAGTTAAGAATAACAAGGTTTTCATTACCCCAAATAGAATAACCGCTTAGAATAACAAAACAGATGAGATTTGTCGAGAAGTGCAAAATCGTATGGATATGACCCTCATTTTGTATCTTGATGAATTGGATTGTTTCTTTATGGATTCCTATACGAAACTCTTGTGGATGTGTCTCCGAGTATTCTTTGATCATTTCGTCCAAGAAGACGAATTCTTCTAATTCTATGAATTTTTCTAGAATACTCTTTTCTTGAATGATATTCAAGAAAATTTCGGATTGCCCAGTATTCCACCAATTAGTAATCCAAGATTCCAAACATTTCTTAAATGAGAAAGAAATCCACCAGGGCAAAAAGACTATAAATGAAAGATAGAAAAGAGGAGTGAATGCTTTCTTTTTTGCCATTTTTTCATGAGTTTTATCGAAGGTATGAATCTATTTTCTTGGTGAGTCTTTGAATCTAGAAAGAATACAGAAAGAAATAGGCTAAGAATCTTTTTTTTTTTTTTTGAGACGAACGAACTCCTTTTCTATCAAATTCTATCAAAATATCCATCGAAAAAATTTCACTGATGACCCATAGTCAGGAATAGAATACTTGAGAGGAAAAGATATTGTGATGATAAAAAATGACTGGTAAAACAGAAATTGGCTCGTTATCATTCTTATTCTTAGTAAGAAATCCAATTGTTGATCATTAAAGAATACAAAAGAGGGGAGAAAAATAAACTGCCAAAAAAGAAATGATTGACAAGATATGCTAGATCTAAAGTATCAATTCCAACAAATATTGAACTTAAAAAAAGAAAACGAAAGGGTTTGCTATCTGAGATGAATCTATTATTTCGATTTGTTATTGAAGTTATTGAGTTGTGTGAATTTGCGTACGCATAAAAGACCACAAAAGGAGTTTCCTTTTATGTTTGTTTCATATACGTTTGCTTTGGTTAAATGACTGTTCTGACGAAACATCAAGTTCAGTTAGAACCAAAGTAGTCTTGCGTTTTTTCTTTTTTAGTTCCTTATTTTCAAAATACTTCAATTGGTACGCGCAAGAAATAGGCCAATTCAGCAGCTTTTTTTTCAATCTCTCCTGGAGTCAAATTCTCATCAGTACGAGTCAAAGGAATGGCCCTCTGGCCTCGGATGTCCATATAAAGGACACGACGAGCATAAATCCCCTCTTTCACTTCTATTCTAACAGACCGAATATCCTTTATAAGGAATCGGAGGAATATGCGACGATTTCTTCCAGGAAATCCCCAACGAAAAATACACACTATTCCTTCCCTTCTATCGAATAGATCATAACCACTACCTACATTCCAAGAAATAGTACACCATAAATAGGAGCTAATAAAGAGACCCGCAATTCCGTAGAACGACATGACTATCCCTTGTGGGAAAAAAATGATTTGCTGAGATGGAAAAAACGATATCAAATTTCTACCAAGATAACTGGAAATTCCAACTAATAAGAATCCTAATGAACCTAAAAAAAGGATAAAAGCCCAGCAGAAATTACTTATTTTTCGAGACCCTGGTAGAAGTTCTATCCATATATGTTCTGATCGCCAACTCATACTTGATCCGATTGTATTTTATTGGAATTTAGATAATACCCCAGAAAAATTGAACTTTGCTGTTTCCGAAGTCATTCTCATCAACTAGCACTAGTTTGATGGGAACCTTTAGGAGTAATTCATCAACTTGGTTAGATCTAAAATAAGAACCCCCTAATACAATACGATTCTACTATCCGTATCGATATACATATTACATATAGATCCGCCGACTTCATTTTAAATTTTAAGTCATCCGGCGATCCTGATCTATTTTCAAATTGCTAGAATTCAAATATCCATATATCACGTTTCCACAAACCTTAAGAACCTTTTCCTTTATGTTCGGCGGAAATCACACGTTAGACTCTATTTCACTAACTAGATATCCGTGTTATGATACAATATAAGTCCAAGTTTTGAAAAAAAAAATGGATGAGATTGGATCCCGTTGAATCTAAACAATCTTATTGTTTTGAACATGAAGAAATAAAGAAGCCATTGCCATTGCCGGAAATACTAGGCCTACTAATGGTACAAAAATAGAGGGAAGGTTCATCATAGAAGGGTACCCCGATTTACTATTTGTATCTGTTATTCTTTCTAGAAATCTATTCTATAATATAAAAATATAAATCTATTCTATAAAATAAATAGAAATATCAAATAAAGATATCTTGTAATTAAGTAATAATTAGAATGAAGAATTTGAATTCTTATGAGTTCGTAGATAATTTTCCTATTTAGATTATATAGTAATAGAATTCTATAATTTGAAATCGAAACGAAATAGGTAGAATAAGTGCAAAGAATGTAGAACTAAATAAATGGGCTTTTTCATCTTTCTACATGAGTCTATATGATAATCAAGCTTATTATTTCTCTTCATTTATTTGTATTTTGTTCTTGTCTTTTAATTGAATAATTCAAATAGATATATAAAGAGTTTCTTACAGATTATCGCAGGATTAGCTAAAATGGTTTTTCGGGCGATAGAGAAAGCTAGAAAACTCTATTATCAATATTGGAATTATCAAATTTAGACCCCTAGAAGAAGAAATTTTGTTTCTCTAATTTCACGAAAGGAAGAATTCACTCTTCAGGTTTATTGATTCGTAATCAGGATTAGAATATAGGATAGGTAAAAAAAAAGAGTTATCCGCAACTTTTGTTGCTTTCTGCAATTAGATCGTCTGTTCCCAAAGAAACTCTCTTTTTTCCTTTGATTTCGAGAAAATCACTCCTTCTTTCTTTGTTCTTTGCTACAAATCAAAATAAAATAATTGAACTTAACGCTCTACTTGATTTGAATTTTGATTCAAAGGCAAAAGGGCGTGGAGCTCAAATAACTCACTCAGAACGCTTTTTAAAAGATGACGTGGTACAATTAAGTCAAATAAACCCTTCTCGAATAAATATTCAGCCTCTTGTGAACCTTCAGGTACTGTTTGATTCAATGTTTGTTCAATGACTCTTTTACCCGCAAATGCAACGTAAGCATTGGGTTCGACAATGATAATATCCCCTAACATACCAAAACTGGCTGTTACTCCACCAGTTGTAGGAGATGTAAGGATTGATACATAAAATAACCTTTTATTTAATTGATACTCATATAAAGCAGACGATATTTTAGCCATTTGCATCAAGCTCAAACTTCCTTCTTGCATGCGCGCACCCCCCGAAGCACACACTATAATAAGAGGTAAAAATTTGTTGGTAGCGTGCTCAATCAAACGGGTGATTTTCTCCCCGACTACGGATCCCATACTACCCCCCAAAAAATGAAAATCCATAACCCCAATTGCTACGGGAATACCGTTTAGTTGGCCTATGCCTGTTTGAACAGCTTCAGTTAATCCTGTTTTTCTTTGATAAAAATCAATACGATCTTTATAAGTCTCCTTATAAGTCTCCTCATAAGTCTCCTCCTCCTCCCCCTCCGAATCAAATTCAATGGGATCCCGAGAAACCATGT